AAGTAATATTTCCATTTATTCATCAGAAGAAACGTCCCTTTTAAAGCAAGAATTGATTTTCCTTGATACCTAACATAATGCATGAAAGGATCTTTGAACAACCATAAATTTGCTTGAAAAGCCCTGGGAAAGTGCTCTCTTTTTCCATAGAAATAAATTCGTTCAATAAGGGCTCCAGAAGATGTTGATCGTAAGTGAGAAGATTGGTTACGGAGAAAGAGGAAGCCGGATTCATATTCACATACATGAAAAGTATATAGGAAGAAGAATAATCTCTGATTTCTTTTTGATTTTGAAAAAGAAGAACTGGCTTTCTTTGAATTTGAAGTAATAAGACTATCCCAATTATGACACTGATGGAGAAAGAATCTTAATAAATGCAAAGAGGAAGCATCCTTTATCCAATAGCGAAGAGCCTGAACTAATATTTCCAGATGGGCTGGGTAAGGTATTAGTATATCTAATACATAATTTAAATGTGAAAAGTTGTCCTCTAAAAAAGAAAATATTGAATGAATTGATCGTAAATTTTCGGATTGAACTACCCCTTTCCTTTCTAGGGAAGATATTAATCGCAGAGACAATGGAATTTCCATAATGATTGAAGAAACCTCTGACATTATTTGCGAATAAAAATGATTGGTCTGCCCCAAAAAAGGAGTCTGTTTAGAGTCATTAACAGAAAGAATCAAATGATTCTGTTCATACATTCGAATGATTAAACGTTTCACAATAAGTAAGCTGGATTTATTGTCATAACCTGCATTTTCCAACAAAATTGATCTATTTAAACCATGATCATGAGCAAGTACATAAATATACTCCTGAAAGATAAGTGGATATAAGAAGTAGTGTTGTTGAGATCTATCTAGCCCTAAATAGCTTTGGAATTTATCCATTTGAAATTCTATTTAAATGAAAGGTAGAGGACTTTGGGGGTTATAAATGATACATAGTGCGATACAGTCAAAACAAGGTATTATAGTACAAACCGAATAGATACCTCGGATCCAGATAAACTTATCAACAGATTCTCTATCATCTCTTTTTCCATTTAATTTTAAGTTTTTATGTTCGTTTTCCTTATAGGATGACAAGATGATTAGAAATCCTTTACTTTTTTCAACCCAATCGCTCTTTTGATTTTGGAAATTGATTTATCAATATACTGTTTCTTATACACATACATCTCCATTATTCCATTATAGAATGGAGAGTGGTAATATTTAGGATTCATTAAAAAATCAATAATATTTTTCCTGGGAGAAAGCCTTCCCGTATTGGGCACTAATATTTTTTTAACGTCTAATTAGATCGGGTAATCATTCAAATTCAGAATGAAAGCTCGTTGCTTTTTCTTTCCCTATAACTTTTTCTTTCCCTATAATAAAAATGAAATTAATTGAAGCCGTGGGGCCCTATCCATTTATTAATTCGACCCAACTTGAAATTGACTTCGGTTTGCTCCCTTTCAATAATTTAAAGAAGGCTTTGTACCGAGCCGGAAAGAATAAAATATTCTCAGAACTCTTAATTGATACGACATGCTATTTTTTCCATTCATTCCCTTTCAGGATCAGTCGCGGTCTTCCAAACTTTACCGATAGTATGGACGAATCCCTCGCTTCATCTAAATGTGTAAAAGATCCTAGCCGCACTTAAAAGCCGAGTACTCTACCATTGAGTTAGCAACCCAAATATAAAAGGGTATGTAGATACAATCAGAATAAAACAAAATTATTAAATTAAAGCATTACTCTACGAAATAAAAAATCTAAAAAAATTTTCTACTCTATTAAATTTTTCTACTCTATTTGGAACATAAAAATGACTAAATCAGAATCAGATGAAAAAATAAAAAATTGCCCGACCAAAAAAATAAATAAATGTAAAAATGGTAGAACATCCCCTATTTCTATGTTATCCACTTTTTCAATCAAAAATCCGGGTATCAAAGCTAATCCAACGAACCCATCATTTGAATCAACAAGTAAAAATAAAAAAGAAAACCTATGGGACGGAAATAAATAGATCTGCTTATCACGATGAATTATATTTGTTCGATACAACGTTGTCAACATAAAGGTTAAGAAAAGAATACGATGAAAAAATACAAAAACTTAAATTGAATAATAGTCAAAAAAAGGACTTGTGTTGGATTGGCACTGCATATACCTATATTTATATACTAAATTTTGAGTTTTTAGATTAGATGGAGAATAATATAAAAAAATTGAATCCATATAGAATAAAGAACTTCTATTCCTTGTTTGTTACTTGGTATTAGAGTTCAAATGAAAACCACCCGATTACAGGTAATGCCATAATTTTCTATTTTTTGAGGATCAATCAAATACGGTTTCCTTAGAAAAAGATTCTATAGAAAAGGATTCTATAAAAGCAATGAGAAATAGATACGAATAGACCAAGAAAGGAAATAAAAAAACATAGTATAGAAAAGATATCCAAAATGATATAGAAATCACTATCCTACCCTTAGTTTTTATTTCCTTAATTTAATTTTGTTTGATTAGGGCAAAGTTACTTAAAAACCTCTGCCTTTTTTAAAATATCCTGAACAGTTCCTGTAGGCTGAGCGCCTTTTTCAAGGAAATAGAGAATAGCGGGAACGTTTAAATAAGTTTGATTCTTGATCGGATCATAAAAACCCACTTTCCGAAGATCTCTTCCTTCTCTTCGAGATCGAACATCAATTGCAACGATTCGATAGACGGCTCATCGGGATAGATGTAGATGAAAAAGAACTCCCCCCCTAGAACCGTATAGGAAGTTTTCTCCTCGTACGGCTCGAGAAAAAATGATTCGAAGTTTTATCTATGGATAAAATTTGATTAGAATAAATAGGAAAGGAATCCGTAAAATAAATTAATAAATTCTATAATTTCAATTTCACTCATTTTTATTTAGCTTACTTCCTGAAGAAGAAAAAATCATTTGTACTCATAACTCAAGTTCAATAATATAATATCTCAAATATCTTAAAGAAAAATCTTTAATTTAATATATATATTTTTTTTGAGTGGTCTTTAACCCACCCTTTTTGTCTCGTTTAAAATCTATTTTGATTCGTTATTCGGATCCGTGAGACAATTGAAGTGGTGTTTCCTTGTTCTGGGATCCTTTATCTTTGTTTAAAATCATTGGGTTTAGACATTACTTCGGTGCTTCTTAATCCTTTCAAAATGGTAGCAACATACCCCTTTTGCGATTTCTTTCTATCAAAGAATCATACCGACGGTTGATTCGTGCGCGATACACTACGTATCGAAAAAGTTTTAGCCGTTCCAACAAATTTTTTGAATTGAAAAATTGCTCGAATCGGATCCTTTCGATTTCTATATCGAAGATATCGAAGATATACTTACGAAGTTGTTCCAATTTATGAATTGGCATTAACCCTAGATCGTTGCCCCTGAGAAATTAATCAATACTTTCTACTCGAGCTCCATCATGAACTATTTACATTACAACCCAATAAAAAAAAAAGAAGGGCTCTAGTAGAATAGAACAAATGACGTCGAGCCAAGAGCACCTTCATTCCTATATAAAATGGTGGATGTAAGAAAAAGAATCCACACCGGATCGTGTCCTTCAAGTCGCACGTTGCTTTCTACCGCATCGTTTTAAACGAAGTTTTACCATAACATTCCTCTAATTTGGAACCAGTACGGAATTGATTCAATTATGGAATCATGAATAGTCATTGGTTCAGTCGGTACAGAGACAAAGTAATTTATATTTTTTCTTATCTACATAGATAATAAAGATTTTTCTGAAGAAATATTAGCAAGACCCCAGCTTTTTTGTATGAATGGAACGTTTTTTTATAAATATCTATTTCAAAAAAATATCTAACAGAAATATCTAGAAATCTAAACTAAATAGATATAGAAATAACATAACTAACAGAAATCACACGAAAAAATAAATTCTATTTTACTCTGCCTCTTCAAGTGACTCAATAAGATAGACCGGCCCATTTCCAACTTCCCAAAGAGTCAACCCATAAGGAATCATTACAAATCTTGATACTTGAAAAAGTTTCCAACTTCTACATCATTATTTGAGTCAAGTTTTACAGTAAAGACTCCCTTTTTTTATCATAAGAAATAAGAAAGAAAAATCTCTGTTTCTTTTCGAATGGAATTGTCAATGATGTAAAGCAAATAAGCTAAATCAAACAATAAAAAAAAATATCGAAAATATATATCATTGTTAAATAAAATATTTTAGGGATGCCAATTCTTTTTCACAAAAAGGGAAAGACTATTGTCACTGAAACAGGATAAGAATACATACCTATAGGTTAAGCGCTTCCTCTTTTATATGTATTTTCATTTCATATTTTTTTTTTTAACCTGATGAGGTTAAGTAATCTTTCTACAACTATGATCTACGGCCCATCTTAGCTTTATCTGGGTCACAAAGGGGTTCAGTTACTTTTGCATATCATTTGAACTCGATTTAGTTCAGTTTGTGAAAAACTCAGATATGCTTCCGCAAAGAATCATTCAAAATCAAAAAAGAAGGAGGAATAATATAATATTCTATGCAATATTAGACCTTGAAACAGAACCTCCTTGAACAAAAAACAAATATTAGGATACAATGGATACGCTCTGGGACGGAAGGATTCGAACCTCCGAATAGCGGGACCAAAACCCGTTGCCTTACCGCTTGGCTACGCCCCATTTCCATTTTTATTGGACAATAATACTAATAAAGAATAATATTGGTATTAAGTCTTCGTCAATTCCAGTCCAACTATCTAGAGAAACTCTTTTTTCTTTATCTTTATAGAATCTATTATAGATTCATGCTAGGATTTTGGCATGTGTATATCTCGAATTCAACTGAATTTATTGATCATTACATATAATTCAATTAAGATATTGTATGAAAGTATGATTTCTTCTATTCTCCTTTGAGAATTGGAGGATTTTTGATTGAGCAGAAAAAAAAAAAAAGAAGGATTTTTTTGTTTACCTTACTTTCTTCATTTTTCCTTAACTCAATCAAAATGCAATTATTTCGACGAAAAAAAAAGTCTGTTATGCTTAATATTTTTAGTTTGATCTGTCTTAATTCTGCCCTTTATCCGACTAGTCTTTTCTTCGCCAAATTGCCCGAAGCCTATGCTTTTTTGAATCCAATCGTAGATGTCATGCCAGTTATACCCCTGTTCTTTTTTCTTTTAGCCTTTGTTTGGCAAGCTGCTGTAAGTTTTCGATAAGAGCTTTAATACTATCCTAGAAAATTCATGATTTATTCGAGAAAAATTATAACAATTGATAAGATCAAATAAGTCTGACAGTATGAACCTTCGATTCAAACTCTCGGATAGTCGCGAGAAATCCGGCTCGCCCTATTTCCTTTCCCCATTTTAATCCTTTTTCGGGGAAATACCTTATGAGCTTAGGGTCCCTTAGAATATCTAATTGTGGGTATGAAAGTGATTTGTGGTAATTAAATTAAAGACTCTTATTACAAATTTCAACTTCATTTGATTTGAATTTCTGAACATTCTTTTCTATTTCTATAATTCATTTCTTGGTGTCAAAATAGGATATGTGATATAAAAGTGGAGGATCTATTATCTTTTCTCGTTTTTCTTTTTCAAAAAATGATCTTGGAGGTTGTGTAATGCTTACTCTCAAACTTTTCGTTTACACAGTAGTAATATTCTTTGTTTCTCTCTTCATTTTTGGATTCCTATCCAATGATCCAGGACGTAATCCTGGACGTGAAGAATAAAATAAAAATTTAGTTTTTCTTGTTTGATTTTACAATTTTATTAATATTTTATTTTAGCTATTCCACATATTTAATTTAATTAGGAAAAAAAAAATAAAAAGGGGTTTGCAAAAATTGAAAGAAAAAAATAGAAAGTCATCAACGGAAACGGAAAGAGAGGGATTCGAACCCTCGGTACGAATAACTCGTACAACGGATTAGCAATCCGCCGCTTTCGTCCACTCAGCCATCTCTCCCAATTGAAAAAGATAATTACTATGTTACATTACACATCAAGTAAGGATTAAATAAAGTATTTCTTTTACATTCTTTATCGTTATTATAGAATTAGCAATTCCATTTAGATGCTCGAAAGATCCAAATAGAATAGAAAGATAAATAAAGAGGACCTTCTTGCTTTTATTTTGTTCGAAGTGCCTTTTGGGCCTGGCCCGGTCAATACCCAGCCGGGCCTTTTTTTGTTCCAATGAATTCCCGTTTTTTTGTTTATAGGCAACATACTCTAAATAGCCAATTTGGTATCTGTGTAAAAATTTCCCTTCTGGGGTTTACATATACTTATCATTTTTGTTATAATAGAATCCAGAAATTGAGAAGGATTTTTGATTCAAAAGAATCAATTAAGTATGTATCCATTTGTATTTTCTTATGTCATTAGGGAAATCAAATTTTAGATTCAAATCCAAGAATAAGTCACGAATTCTCAGTCAACGAATAGTTAATGGTTCCCTTTTGTCATAAATTTCGGCTTTTTTAAGCGAAAATAGACATTTTATTTTTCAATAGAAAGTTGAGTGGAAGTTTTTCGGCATTGTGGGAAGATACGATACAATCTCGAGGGGGTAGATCAAATACATTACAATAAATAAATTAAATACAATACGAAAGGATAAAAACTTTTCTAATTTTTATACATAAATTTAGATTTAGAAAAAGGATTTAAAAAGGGATGCAAGATGCAAGTACAATAAACTAAAGTTTAGTAATCCAACCGAAAAAGGAAAATTTTTTCTATCGTTTTGGCGGCATGGCCGAGTGGTAAGGCGGGGGACTGCAAATCCTTTTTCCCCAGTTCAAATCCGGGTGCCGCCTCATCAACAAATGAATCTAAATCTCTTATTCTGTTCTGCTGTCTTATTCTGTTCTGGGGATTTTGTAAAAGCTTGGAAATCCTTGAATCTAAAATTCAAAGAAAGATTATATTGGATGGATTTTTTTATAGTTTATAGAAAACAAAAAGTGCAAAAAAATTATTTTTTTTTTTTTAGACCCGTCGTCAAGAGTATAATATACTATCTCCCAACTCCTTCAGAGAGACAATCGGGAAAGGGTACGAATTAGATCAAATAGGAAATAAAAGTATGTAATAGATAGCAATTTTTTTTACTTTGAAGGGCAAGAAAAAGGAATGGGTCTCTTTTTTTATTACTAGATAGAATAGATGTTCCATTCCATTAGTAACATTCCCTTATAGTGTCATTGTATATTTTACTTGTATTTAGTCTTTCCCTATTAGAAATCATATAGGAATTTTTGAAATGGATTTATTTGACTGGTTCATCAATAGTGTTCGGCCAGAATCCCTTTTTGACTCTGGACCATTCATTCTACTATTATTAGTGAGCAATAATGGAATAATTCTATCATAGAGATAAGGGATATAATTCACATGGATATAGTAAGTCTCGCTTGGGCTGCTTTAATGGTAGTCTTTACATTTTCCCTTTCACTCGTAGTATGGGGAAGAAGTGGACTTTAGAAGCACTCCTAATTTAGTTAACGGTATCAATTGTTTTATAGATCGTTCTGCAACTCATTTTTTATTTAAATTGAAATAATTTTCAATTTAAATAAAAAGATCCTCATTTCAAAATTCCCTTGGATTCTAGTGGATAAATGTATTCTATAACAGTAAAACGATTTTTTCAGATTCATCGGAATAAATAGATGTATCAAAGAAATAGAATCGGGTCCTACGTCAATTCCATATATGGATAAATAACTACATAGATTGAAGATAGAAGCTAATATAGTATACCAACTTTATTAGAAAGTCAAGTACAATTTTATTTTATACATTACTATAACACTAATAGAGAGTATGATAAGAAAAAAATTTCTTTCTTACCATACTCTCGGATCCCATAGAATACCGCCGATTATGGCCCGTTGATTTCATTTAATAGAATACTTTTCTTTTGATTTCTTCAAATATGGATAAGAATTCAGAAGTCAAGTTTCATTCAAAGTAATTAATCGTTTTGACTGACTGTTTTTACGTAAATTATAAGTAGAAAGGCAGTAGGAACTAAAATGAACAGTGCAGTAGCAACAAATGCAAGAATATTTACTTCCATAATCTCATCGTTTTTTTATTTCACAATAACTCGGGATTTAATCCCATAGAGATGATAAATCTTTCACCTGTCAATTCAATGAATGCATTACCTATCGATGATCTTGAATCGGATCAATATCATATCATGAATAACAATATCTGAGCTATTAAATTAATTCGTCGTCGAGAATTGAATAGTATAACATACGAAGATCCCTTATCCATACCGAATCCAATCTTGGATTCCCCGACCGAGCAAAAATTCCTTTTTTATCCTTTCTTTTTTTGTATGTAGTCAAACGAAGTATCATCTAACCACCCATCCGTTTCCATTAAAAACCCAAAAAGAGAGGAATTAGGTTCTAAATTTTAATGATCCAATTTTCTTTGGAAGACAAAGAAGTATGAGAAAGATGAGGCGCGGGATAAAAGATGGAATATTCTATCAACTTCACTATTTTAGTTATTTTAATTTTAGTTTAGGGTTTATTCTTTCTTTGACAGAATCCTGAAAAAAAAAAAGAGAGGAAACCTCTTCGGGATTCAATTATGCTCTCTGTCCCCTCTTTCACAGAAAATGGAGAGGCGAATTGATGTACTTATTGGATCCGTCGGGACTGACGGGGCTCGAACCCGCAACGTCCGCCTTGACAGGGCGGTGCTCTAGCCTATTGAACTACAATCCCAGGGAAATAAGAAGAGATCTAGCAGAAAATTTGAATTCTTTTTTATTCTCTTGTATCAGGTAAGGTATTTCTTAAGAACAAGAGAGTTCTACCGTCTGATAGTAGATTGGCAAATTGTTGGGCCGAGCTGGATTTGAACCAGCGTAGACATATTGTCAACGAATTTACAGTCCGCCCCCATTAACCACTCGGGCATCGACCCAACGCCTAAATTTTTTAGACGTTCCATAATAAACTTCCTTTCGTCTACCAGGCAGACTTGACAAATACGGCTACGGATCATTTGATAGAAAATACCACTCCTATAGTCTTGAGTCTTGGTACACCCCCAGAGGGACTTGAACCCTCGTTTTCTCCGTGAAAGAGAGAGGTCGTAACCACTGGACCATAGGGGCCTACGGCCGCCTTCATAAATCAACTAGAAATAAAAGGTCCCGAGGGCCGGCAAATCAAAAAGCACTAGAATATGGGTAATAAGACAAATACCATAGGTAATAAGAAAAATACCTTGAGGTAATATAAAAATAGAATAGGAAAAACATAATAGGTAAGGTAATAAGGCCTAGTAGGGTTACCTTATTAACTTTAACTTAATATAACTCAGGCCGAGATCCATCTTTAGTAGATCCATAGTATATAAATCAAATGGAAAAACTCCTTAAGTATTCTGGGGGTTAGTTAATGGTAATCAAATCAAACTTTACCATTAAACTATATAACCTTGAAACTTTATTTCATTGGTCTTTCTCATCTTTATCTCTCTCATTCACAAAGGGTTATGCGTTGGATCCATGATCCTTCACTCTGCAGTAGATTCAAGATGGTTTACCAAAATAGGATTTGGTCGGTCAAATTATATTGACCCCTAAGTCATACTGTCAATTGACAACACGACAGGACAGGAGGGTAATAAAAGAACGGAGAAGACATAGATATAGATATAAAATAAATAAATTAGATAGATATATCTGCGTTAATAATAATAAATATTCATATCATATAGTTTTCTGGTATTCAATATTCAAGTAGATTAGAATATCAATCAAGTAGATTAGAATATCAATATCAATACCGTTATATTATACTATAAAAATAAATAAATATAAAATAAATAATATTCTAAAAAAATCCCAAAGCATAGTAAGCCTAAGTGGGAGAATTCTGTTTCTAAGACTGTTTTATCAATTCCGTTCCGCTTGTA